ACTTTATTTTATTATGGTATTTACTTGGGATTGTAGTTCAATTGGTCAGAGCACCGCCCTGTCAAGGCGGAAGCTGCGGGTTCGAGCCCCGTCAGTCCCGACGAATCCAAATCCAATAAAAAACTATATCAATTCATCTCTCTATTTTTTGTGAAAAGAAGTCCAAATAACATAATTTCATTCCCAACAGCGATCCCTCTTCTTTTTTTCTTTTTCGTTTCACATTTATCATCAACCAAATGGGGGAATTTCCATTTCTTCGACTAGTACCGATTCGATTGATGGGAGAGAGGCATATGTGGATTAGTACAATTATTATATTATTAGCATCAGATTCAGGATTCCACGGGATACCGTACTGTACTGGGTCTGGCTTTTTCAATTACTCCCGATCTGTGAAATATGAAATAGAGTAGAGTATTGTATGTTTCCCGGGAGTACATACATAAATGGAATTTGTACAATATAAAAAAAATTGAACATAGTTACTGTGTATAGAATAGTATAGAATACTTTTTTTTTAAGATTAAAATAAAAGTATATCCTTTTCGGGCCCTATTTTGTGTAACCTCAATTTCAAATTTTACTAATTTGAAATAATCTATCTCATTCAAATTTCGCATTGAACTTTTGATATATGCGTCCCATTACTAATCCAATGAAAGAGGATATTCAAAAAATAAAGATCAAACAAGGATCACTTTTTTATTAGCGAGGTAATGAATTTTTTTTTTTATTTTATAAGGGTTTTTCCTTGAAAGAACAAACTTTTTAAATTTATATATAAATATATAAAAAAATAGTTAATTTGATGGAATATTCGATTTTTTTATACCGGAATTTGTACTCGTCTTTATCATACTTCTTTTGTTTTCCAAGAAGATTGGATCATTAAAAAAAGGAGTTTATAACTTAGCTCCTTCCTTTTTTTTTTCATTGAGCTTCTATTGTTTGTTGGGGTTTGTTTAGAACCAATGGTAAGTGGAAAGGCGGTTAGATGATACTTCATCAGATGATTGTACAAAGAGGGCGGTAGGTTATAGAAAAGAAAGAATGGAAAAGAATGATAAATAAATAAAGGAATTATTGATTGTATCGGGAATCAAATTTTGAGTTCAGTATGGATAAAAGATCATCCTATGTTATACTATTCAATTCTTGACGATGAATCGATTTGATAGCTCCGATATTGTTATTCATGATATTGATCCGATTCGATATCATCGAGATGGAATGCATCCCATTGAATTTACAGGCGAAAGGTTTATTATCTCTATGGGATTAACTCCCGAGTTATTGCGAATTAAAGAAAAATTAAACAATGAGATTATGGAAGTAAATATTCTCGCATTTATTGCTACTGCACTGTTTATTCTAGTTCCTACTGCTTTTTTACTTATAATATACGTAAAAACAGTCAGCCAAGGTGATTAATTTGAATTAAACTTGATTTTTTATTTCTTATCAATAATTGCAGAGAAGAAAAGGATAAAAATTTCGCGTCTTAAATGAAATGGGCAGACTAGAATCAGTCGTATTCTATGGGATACGATAGTATGGTAGAAAGATTCAGATATTTCTTTCTACCATACTATCTAGTATTGTTATTGTAGTGTATAAAGTTGTATTGTAATGCGGGTTAATTTAATATAGATTAATATAGATCAATCTACAATAGTATCATCATATTCCTTTTCTATATATATAGAAATCGATTTAATTACGTATATATAATATATATAGTGATAATGTATATTATATAGTATCCCAATTCTATTTCTTTGCTTTATCTATTTGTATTTAATTTGTGTTGATTTCAATTAAATTAATTTGAAATAATCGAAAGCGACTTTTACGATTAGAATTCCTAGATTTCTGATTATTTTCAATATGAATCCCGATCGAAAGAATCAATGACTTCTTCGTCGGAATGCTAACTAAAAGATTATTTTAGTTAGCATTCCGACGAAGAAGTCATTGATTGAGGAGTTGACAAATGATCCATGGGAACTTCTTCGGATTTCGAAAAGGATTAGTAAAACCCGTCGACTTTTAACGTTTGAACCATGATATGAAATGGGTTCAATAAAACAAGCAAAACAAAAATAAAATTTCTAAAATAGTAAAACTAAAACAAGCGGCGCAATATGTGACTCGCCCAAAACAATATTTTAGTATGTGCAGTATCTCGTTGGACAACTACTATGTTGTTTCCCAATGTGTATCCACGTAATGGAATAACCGAATTGTTTTCTCTTTGATCTTTGAACAGTAAAGAGGTAAACAAAATAAAAAAAAAAGTTCCGTTCTTCCTCATGGTCCATATCTAACTTTGGTAAGAGTCAGTTCATCGAAATAGAAAATTTATGAAGAATTCAGTTGGAATAAATTTCCTACCATTTGTATTCCTTTTACTTTTTTTACTTTCAAAATACGAACACGGAAATAATTGAAATATTTCTTTGATTGAAAGAGTATTCTTCATATATATTTATTATTC